TGACAAACAGGTTGATGGGGAAAAAAGACTCCCCCATCTACAGAACAAGAAAATATACTAACAAAGGCTCAAGTTTTGTATCTTGTCTTTATTCTTTTTTCAAAAGCTTTTTATAATTTACTAACCCCTAAACCGAAGAATTATTATACATATCCTAATAGCGAAGCGAGTTCTAGTTCATATTGATTAGCCACAAACAATAGGTTTGTTGATTTCCTATTAAGAATGAAATGGGCCTGTTTTTATATTCGGATTATTCCAATGTTTTATTTTATGACTTTTTTTGTCGCACAAAAAAACTTTTTGAGTTTCCGGTAGAAAGAGATTTACCTAATGACAACGCTTTTAAGGCTGCCCAATATCCCTTCCCTTTCCAAATATTTTTACGAATACGCTTTTTTGATAGAGAAGTACGTTTTTTTGGAACTGCCATTTAAAAATTAAGAGGTTACTCGTTGTTATAGTTGGATGTGAAAGACATCTATTGGTCAAAACGAATATATTCATTATCTAGTTATTTTCTAGAGAATAATTAGATAATATATTATCTAGAGAAAACAAAAAAAAATATATATATAGATAAAAAATATGCGAAAATCATACAAAATCTTACTATAAAAATATAATTAAATTTTGTTTTCTACATAAAATAGACCGAAGGATTTAAGAACCCTTTAAGAACCCATTGCCTAATGAAAAGCCTAATGAAAACTTTAATTTTTTCTATTAATTGGTCAAACTTGAGTAAAGAATACTTCGAAATTCCATTTTAAAATTCGAATCAAACTAGTAATTAAAGTAATGAATCCGTTAAAAGATACACGTTTTGTTAAAAAAAATCTTCGTTATTTTTTTATTAAATTTGATTTTATTTTACCCCCTTTTTTGATAAATATAAAAATAAATCTTTAAATCTTATAGAAAATATAAAATGTTAGATATTATAGCGTTTCCTATAAATGTTTTTTATTGAAACGGAAACTAATCAATCAGTTTCATACTGAAACTAGTTAATGATTTGGAACAAACTGACTAAAAAGCGAGATTTGTACAAAAATTGTACCTTAGTTAATCCTATGATTCATATCGATTCATATCAGATTTCTTTTTAGTGTAATTTTTTATCATTAATTTATGAATATAAAGTGATTTAATAATAATGAAATTTTGTATTTTCGTTATTTTAAGAAAAATCTTAGTTAATAACTAAATTTGTATAAACAAATCTTAGTTAATAACTAAATTCGCTTTTTATGAGCAAGTAGGTCATATCATTTGCCCAATTGTAACTTCTTTATTTTAATATTTAATTTGGAAAGACCCAGATAATATATAAAATTCGAAAAATATCTTTAAGTTAGTACATCTCTTGATTTTTTTATTGACCCCTTTTGTTTTGAAATTGAAAGGGGGTAGGATCCGGTAAATCGGAAACAATCAATTAAGAATAAAAAACTTTTTTATGGAACAGACATATCAATATTCGTGGATAATACCTTTCCTTCCACTTCCAGTTCCTATGTTAATAGGAGCGGGACTTCTTCTTTTTCCGTCGGCAACAAAAAGTCTTCGCCGTATGTGGGCTTTTCAAAGTGTTTTTTTGTTAAGTATAGTCATGATTTTTTCGATCAATCTGTTTATTCAGCAAATAAATGGCAGTTCTATCTATCAATATGTATGGTCTTGGATCATTAATAATGATTTTTCTTTAGAATTCGGTTACTTGATCGACCCGCTTACTTCTATTATGTCAATATTAATCACTACTATTGGAATTATGGTTCTTATTTATAGTGATAATTATATGTCGTATGATCAAGGATATTTGAGATTTTATGCTTATATGAGTTTTTTCAGTACTTCTATGTTAGGATTAGTTACTAGTTCTAATTTGATACAAATTTATATTTTTTGGGAATTGGTAGGAATGTGTTCATATCTATTAATAGGGTTTTGGTTCACACGGCCTGTTGCTGCAAATGCTTGCCAAAAGGCATTTGTAACTAATCGTGTTGGGGATTTTGGTTTATTATTAGGAATTTTAGGTTTTTATTGGATAACAGGGAGTTTCGAATTTCGAGATTTATTCAAAATATTCAATAACTTGATTTCTAATAATAATAATGAAGTCAATTTTTTATTTGTTACTTTCTGTGCCGTTCTATTATTTTCCGGTGCGGTTGCTAAATCTGCACAATTTCCCCTTCATGTATGGTTACCGGATGCCATGGAGGGGCCTACTCCGATTTCGGCTCTTATACATGCTGCTACTATGGTAGCTGCGGGCATTTTTCTTGTAGCTCGGCTTATTCCTCTTTTCATAGTCATCCCTCACATAATGAATTTCATCTCTTTGGTAGGAGTAATAACAATATTATTCGGGGCTACTTTTGCCCTTGCTCAAAAAGACATTAAGAGAGGTTTAGCCTATTCCACAATGTCTCAATTGGGTTATATGATGTTAGCTCTAGGTATGGGGTCTTATCGAAGTGCTTTATTT